TGAGACATATAATTGTCACTATAAATCAGAACAAAAATTCCAACAGTTGTAATTAATATTGACATAATAGACGTAAGTGGATCAATAAAGTAACCGAACTCAAAAGAAAAGTCATTGTTTATGGTCCAAGACCATACATTTTGATGAATGCAACTTTTAAAAATTTGTTGAATAGATAGATAGAGTGAAAAGATCATAACTATACTTAACAAAAAAATACTTAGAAAAGCCCACATACGCCGAAGGTTTTTTGTTACGGTCGGAAAAAGGGGAAGCCCAACTCCTAGTAAAATAGGTACTGGAAGTGGAATGAAAGGGATGATCCATGAATATTGATATGTATGTTCCATAAAATAAAAACCCTTTTTATTTTATTCTTAAATTTATTATTTTATTCACTGGTTTTTATATATATATATATTGTTTTTTCAAGGGGACAATTAAAAAGAAAAACGCACGCGATTTCAAACCTAAATAGAAAAATAGAAATTTTTTCTAATTTTTCTAATTAGTATAATCCTTCATAAATCTTTGAAAAGAAATATATTCAAATCCAAAAAGTAGAAGTGATTAAATAATATTACTAAGTTACTCTAAAAAAAAAAATTATTTATCTTTTTTTTTTTTTACTACTAAATAAATAAAATATAAAATCGCTAAAATTGTGATTTTATGCAGATGCCGAAAAAGTGAATTATAATTTCGTATTACAATAATTTATATACATATATTAAGAATAAAACAAAGATTTACACGACAAAAAAATATATAATATTAATTAGTTTTATAATTTATAATATAATCTAATTTATAATATAATCTATTAGTTTAGTATAGATTAATTAAATGAGTATTCCCGTACGGGATTTCAAACGTTTGAATGTCTTTTTTGTTTTGAAAATAATATATAATAAAATTGGAAAGAAAAAATAACGTTATATGGAGTACGAAAGAATAATAAATGTCTTTGACATCTAATTATACCACCGAAAAACTTTTTTCATTTTTAAATGGCAGTTCCAAAAAAGCGTACTTCTATCTCTAAAAAGCGTATTCGTAAAAAAATTTGGAAAGGGAAGGGATATTTGACATCGTTGAAAGCTTTTTCGTTAGGAAAATCACTTTCTACAGGTAATTCAAAAAGTTTTTTTGTAGAACAAAATAAATAAAAAACACTAGAATAATTTGAATTCTCCTAACTAAAAAAAAAAGATAATATATAGATAAAAAGATAAAAAATAAAGGTTCAACACTTTTTTTTTAGGGGGGGTTCTTATTTCCCCCATCACTAACTTGACGCAATAATAAAGAAAGATCTTGTATTTCCTCGTTAAAAGGAAATACAAGATCTTTAAGCGAAATAAAGCGACTCTTTAAATTAATTGAAGCGGTAAATTTTTTACTTTATATCTTTATGTTATTACTCTGAATTCTTCTATTTTTTACTTGGAATTAAAGTTATAAAAGCATCTATCCACAATAAGTGAATATTAGATAATAATAATAAATAATATTATATGCTATTATTTTTAAGCAATCAAAAAATCTTATGTTTGTACAATAGAAAAAGATGTATTAAAAGATCTCTTTTGATAATTTTTTTCTATAATTTCTCTTGAGCAATTAGGCAAATCTTATTTTATTTAAAATTTGCGTCTCGACGATTGAATAAAAACTTGTTAGTATTGTTTTGAACAAGTTGCCGCTATGGTGAAATTGGTAGACACGCTGCTCTTAGGAAGCAGTGCTAGAGCATCTCGGTTCGAGTCCGAGTAGCGGCATAAGATCTTATAAAAGACATATTATAAGTTTTATAATCAAATTAATACCTGGCTTTATAAAGTCGGGTAAAACCCAGTATTAATTTATTAATTTTTAACAAATTTTTTATGATTTTTTCAATTCTAGAGCATATATTAACTCATATATCTTTTTCGGTCGTGTCAATTGTACTGACAATTTATTTTTTCACTTTATTAGTTAATTTAGATGAAATCATAGGATTTTTTGATTCATCAGATAAAGGAATCGTAATTACGTTTTTTGGGATAACAGGATTATTATTCACTCGTTGGATTTATTCAGGACATTTTCCATTAAGTAATTTATATGAATCATTAATTTTTCTTTCATGGGCTTTTTCAATTATTCATATGGTTTCCTATTTTAATAAAAAACAAAAAAAGCACTTAAACGCAATAACAGCGCCAAGTGCTATTTTTATTCAGGGTTTTGCCACTTCTGGTCTTTTAAACAAAATGCCTGAGCCTGCAATATTAGTACCAGCTCTACAGTCCCAGTGGTTAATGATGCATGTAAGTATGATGATATTAGGCTATGGCGCTTTGTTATGCGGATCATTATTATCAATAGCTCTTCTAGTCATTACATTTCGTAAAGTCGAACCTACTTTTTGGAACAAGAATATTAAAACAAAAAATTTATTAAATGAATTATTTGATTTTGATGTACTTTACTACATAAATGAAAGAAATTCGATTTTACTAAAACAAAACATTAATTTTAGTTTTTCTAGAAATTATTATAGGTATCAGTTGATTGAACAATTAGATTATTGGAGTTTTCGTATTATTAGTCTTGGATTTATCTTTTTAACCGTCGGTATTCTTTCAGGAGCTGTATGGGCTAATGAGACATGGGGTTCATATTGGAATTGGGATCCAAAAGAAACCTGGGCATTTATTACTTGGACCATATTCGCAATTTATTTACATATTAAAACAAATAGGAATGTTAGGGGGATAAATTCTGCAATTGTGGCTTCGATAGGCTTTCTTTTAATTTGGATATGCTATTTTGGCGTCAATCTTTTAGGAATAGGTTTACATAGTTATGGTTCCTTTACATCGAATTAAATAAAACATTACCCCAAAAATAAAGGAATCCAAATAAAAAAGAATAGCATCTGTATATAACTTCATATAAATTCAGAAATCTAATTTCGTTTTAATAGCCAATTATCAAGAACCTTTTGAATCAAGTAGTACAATGATTCAAAAGGTTCTCACAATACAAAGACCAAAGACTTCTGATTACAATTCAATTTACTGTTTTTTTTTATTTCCTGAAAACTATCCATAAAAATAATTAGATAAAATGGATTCGACCTTGTCACTTGCTAATGAGAGGACAAAATCAGGATAAATCCCAATACCGATTATGGGTAGAAGAATAGAGATTGAAAGAAATAACTCTCGGGGTCCAGAATCAAACAAAGACAAGTTTTTTACATTAATTAACTTGTATCCATAGAACATTTGGCGTGACATAGATAATAAATATATAGGAGTTAATATCATTCCAATTGCCATTACAAAAATAATTAAAATTTTTGAAATTACGAAATATTTTTGGCTGGTAATTATTCCAAAAAAAACGATTAATTCGGCAACAAAACCACTCATGCCCGGTAATGCAAGGGAAGCCATCGATAAGATAGTAAACATTGTAAATATCTTTGGAATGGAGATAGCTATTCCACCCATTTCATCAAGATAAATAAGCCGAATTCTATCATAACTCGTTCCTGCCAAGAAAAAAAGTGCAGCGCCAATAAATCCATGAGAGATTATTTGTAAAATAGCTCCATTAAGTCCAGGATCCGTTATAGAACCAATACCTATAATTATAAAACCCATATGAGATACGGAAGAATAGGCGATTCTCTTTTTTAAATTACGTTGACCCGGAGATGTTGAAGCTGCATAAATTATTTGAATTGTACCGACTACCATCAACCAAGGAGAAAACATAGAATGGGCGTGGGGTAACAATTCCATATTAATTCGAACCAACCCATATGCTCCCATTTTTAATAAAATTCCAGCGAGAAGCATACAGGTACTGTAATGTGCCTCGCCGTGGGTGTCAGGTAACCAAGTATGTAAAGGTATAATCGGCGATTTGACGGCAAAAGCAATAAGAAATCCAATATACAATAGTATTTCGAGTGTGATAGGATAGGATTTATTAACTAATAGTTCTAAATTTAATGTTGGTTCGTTCGAACCATATAAACTTATACCTAAAACTCCTATTAATAAAAAAATAGAACTTCCTGCAGTGTATAAAATAAATTTTGTAGCTGAATACAGACGTTTCTTTCCACCCCACATGGATAAAAGTAGATAAACGGGAATTAATTCTAATTCCCACATGATGAAAAAAAGTAAAAGATCCCGAGAAGAAAATGATCCTATTTGACCGCTGTACATTGCTAACATCAGAAAATGGAATAATCGGGAATCCCGAGTAACAGGAAAAGCCGCTAAAGTAGCTAAAGTAGTAATAAACCCCGTCAGTAAAATCGTTCCTATAGAAAGTCCATCTATTCCAAGCCTCCAGTAAAAATCAAAAAAATTGATCCATTTATAATCTTCGGACATTTGAATTAACGGATCGTCCATTTTAAAATTATAATAAAAGGCATAGGTCGTTAGAAGAAGTTCTAAGATACAAATGCATATAGTATACCATTTGTTGACTTTATTTCCCCTATGCGGGAGAAATAACATTAACGAACCGGCAGATATTGGAAAAACAACAATTATTGTTAACCAAGGAAAATCATTCGTGGTAAAGACAAGATACACCAGGTCCAAAGAACGCGTACTCAAAAAAAAATATAAATAAATAAAAAAAATATAATTTAACTTTTTTGAGTACGAGTACTTGTCAATAAAAAAATCAAATGTATTCCAAATTGATTCAACTGAGGTTTTCGGTAACGTATCAATAAGCTAGGCCCATACTTCGAGTTGTTTCATGCCATAAATAAACACGAACGCTCAAAAAATCCGTTGGACAGGCGGATTCGCATCTCTTACAACCAACACAGTCCTCGGTTCTTGGAGCAGAAGCTATTTGCTTAGCTTTACATCCATCCCAAGGTATCATTTCTAATACATCTGTAGGGCATGCTCGGACACATTGAGTACATCCTATACAGGTATCATAAATTTTTACGGAATGTGACATAGGATCTAGAGTTTTTTGAATGTCATAAATTTTCAATCTAGTAAACTTCGAACTAAATGATATATTAAAATACTAGATGAAGCAATAATTTCCTTTAATATAATTTTTTTTTTATTAATTAGGGCTCAGTTTATAAAAAACGGGGCTAAAATACTTTGATTTCTTAGATTTTCACAAATATAATCTAGTAAGTCATAACCTATTATATATACAAATTTCAACCAATAATTTTTTGATTTACGCTACTTATTTAATAAGGTCGATTGGTTGATGCGAGTTGATTTTCTGTTACGATAAATTGACGAGACTATAGCTAATCCAATAGCTGCTTCAGCGGCTGCAATTGCTATAACAAAAATGCAGAAAATATCCCCTTTGAGTTGGGAATTATCAAAAAAATCAGAAAATGTTACGAAATTCATATTAACTGCATTGAGTATAAGTTCAAGACACATAAGAGCCCTAACCATATTTCGACTCGTGATCAATCCATAAAGACCAATCAAAAATAAATAGGCACTCAAAACAAGTACATGCTCGAGTATCATTCAGCAACTCCTTATCAATTTTGATTCATTTCAATATGAAGAATAAAAAAAATTCACCGGATTCAATCAACTAGAATATAAAAAAAAAGTACGAATAAAAACTATATTAGGATTAGGGAAATTTTTTTTTTTTCAAATAAATAGCAAATAAAAAATTTGAGATTGAAAATATGAATATAGTATTCAATCAAATTGAATTGAATGAAATGAACAGAAACAAATATCATAACATACACAAAATTTTTTTTTACTGATTAGAACGTTTTTTATTGACGAGCCACAGAAATTGCACCTATCAAAGCAACTAAAAGAATTATTGAAATAAGTTCAAACGGAAGAAAAAAATCTGTTGATAAATGAATTCCTATTTGTTGACTATTACTTATTAAATCTTGCTCTAAAATCTGGTTTAATTTTGTAGTCCAAATAACCCCGTACCATGATGTATCCAGAATAGTAGAAATTAATGAAAAAAGAAAAGTTGTACAAACCAATGAAGTAATCCCATCCCCAACGGTCCACAGATTGAAATCCGTGGAATATTCTGAATCATTCATGAACATCACAGCAAATATTATTAAAACATTTATAGCCCCCACATAAATAAGGAGTTGGGCAGCAGCTACAAAATGGGAATTTGATAGAATATACAATAAAGATATACAAACAAGAACAAATCCTAAGGAAAAGGCTGAAAATATTGGGTTGCCAAGTAATACAACTCCCAGACCTCCTACTATAAGACCGGATCCCAGAAAAACTAAAAGAAAATCATGTATTGGTCCCGGCAAATCCATTATATTATTAAAATAAGAAAAAATTGAAATCCTTTTCATGATCTTATTAATTTAACCGGGTAATTTCTTTTTAATATGTTTCTAATAGAGTGAAATTAGAATCTAATGGATATGAATTTATGTAGATACAATTATTAGACAGTTTTGCTTTTTATTCTAAAGTTTATTTTCAACCGATCTATTTCAAAAAAGTAATTACGAATAAAAAAAAAATATATGATATTAAAAGATATGATATTAAAAGATATGATATTAAAAGATATTAAACGCATGAGCCTTAAGACTTTTTTTTTTTTTTTTATTTAATGGGTTTACCCATTTTTTGTTTAAGGTGAATTCAAAATTGTTCGAATAGTGTAATCGTCAATTACTGACATTGGTAAGCGACCCAAAGCTATTTGATTATAATTCAATTCGTGACGATCATAAGTGGAAAATTCATATTCTTCAGTCATTGATAAACAATTTGTTGGACAATATTCAACACAATTACCACAAAATATACAAATTCCAAAATCAATACTGTAATTAAGCAATCGTTTTTTTCTAATATTTTTTTCCAATTTCCAATCAACAACAGGCAGGTCTATAGGACATACTCGAACGCATACTTCACAAGCAATGCATTTATCAAATTCGAAATGGATTCGACCGCGGAAACGTTCTGATGTTATTAATTTTTCATAGGGATATTGAATAGTTACAGGTAAACGATTTGTGTGGGATAAGGTAATCATGAAACCTTGACCAATATATCTTGCAGCTCGTAGGGTTTGTTGACCATAATTCATGAACCCGGTTATCATAGGAAGCATATTATAATTATCTATGAATAATTTTCTCTTTGTTTCTTTCTCTTGTTTAAAACAAGTATTGGATTCATTTTCAATTTAGAGTGAAAAAAGTTGGAAAGAAGTTGTTAATAATAGATTACCAAGGGAAATCGGTAAAAGAAATTTCCAGCCAAGATTTAATAGTTGATCCATTCTTAGCCTAGGTAAAGTCCATCTTGTTGCGATAGAAATGAACAAGAACAAATAAGTTTTAGCTAATGTAATAAAGATACCAATTGTTGTTCCAAAAATTGGATCCTTTTCAAATAGCTCCAGAATATATATATACGGAATAGAAATATTCCAACCGCCTAAGTATAGAATTGTTACAAATAATGAGGAAATTAATAGATTTAGATAAGAAGCAACGTAAAATAAACCAAATTTGATACCTGAATATTCAGTTTGATAACCTGCTATTAATTCTTCTTCCGCTTCTGGTAAATCAAACGGTAACCTCTCGCATTCTGCTAAGGAAGAAATTAGAAAAATGATAAAACCTATAGGTTGACGCCACAAATTCCATCCCCAAAAACCATATTTTGATTGTGCCTCAACTATATCAACTGTACTTAAACTGTTAGATAATCCTAGTCGGCGATAACATTACTATTCTCACCGCTATTACAAAACCGTACATGAGGTCTTCGCCTCATACGGCTCCTCGGGGGTCATAAATAAATCTAAGGACCTTATTAGTATTATTTAGATGAATTAGTATTATTTAGATGAATATGATGTGTTCGAAATATAGATTAAATATCAAAATATCCGGTGGTCCCGAATTATACCAATGGAATTCTGTCGGCTCAAATTCTAAGAATAAAAAAAAAAGCGCTTCGGAATTCATCTCATCCTTTACAAAATTTCATTTCTATTTGTTGAGTAATAACTTAATCCTTTAATAAATAATAAAAAAAATAATAAAATCCTCCTTGTAAAAATAAAAAAGGTATTTCCGCCCGTCGTGGTTTTCAATTACGAAAAAGAATTAGACATCCTATTAGACATCCTATTAGTTTATTATTCATGACAGAGATTCTATTTTATTTTCGAAATATATGAAAATAAATATCCTTGTTTCATTCCTATTCTTCTTTCTTTTTTAGAAAAACAAAGTTGGTGGACTTAAAAAATAAAGGATTATTTCGTTTCTGATAGTCATTACATTTATCGGTGGATAGGAGCATACTCTGAATCGGAATCTTGGGGAGTACTGTCTGATCATTTCTACTAACTTCAAGCCCCAATTAACCTTCTTTTTTTTGTTATCTTATGTTATGCATAAATATCCTTTTCAATTTGCTTAATCTCTATTACAAATTCTTTGTGTATTTTGGTGTTTCTAACTATCCACTAATTTTTACCTAATTGCCGCTCGCTTTGTAATAGATGTATGTTAATCTATATAACTCAGAGTGAAAACGTCATACGGTTAATATTTTTAACCCGCTTCAAGGCAGGATGACCAATCAACCAACCGTGGGGTAAACTTATTTTTACGTTATGTTTATTTCCGTTTAACCTTTGTACATAGGAAATGAGACTCAATTTCGATTTTTACTGCTAATTTCTGAGCAGTGTTTTTTCACTCATATATAACTATCAAATTCCCTTTATTAAGATTAACCCGAAAGAGAAATATATATATATATTTCGTTTTTTAACTTATTGGTTTAGAAGAAACGCAATAGTCAAAATAAACGTTTATGTTTCAACGAATCGCACGTAGAGATATTGATAAAACACATAGAGTTAATGGGATTTCATAACTAATCGATTGGGCAGCAGCTCGCAGACCACCTAAAAAAGAATATTTATTATTTGATCCATATCCTGACATAAGAAGTCCAATCGGAGCAATGCTTGAAATGGCAATCCATAAAAAAATACCGATATTGAGATCCGCTAAAACAAGGTGATTGCTAAAGGGAATTACTGAATAACTTAGTAAAATTGAGATAACTGCTATAGATGGTCCAATATTAAATAAAGGAGTATTTCCTCTAGCTGGACGAAGATCCTCTTTGAAAAGTAGTTTTGTCCCGTCGGCTAGAGCTTGAAGAATTCCCAAAGGGCCGGCGTATTCAGGTCCAATACGTTGTTGTATCCCTGCAGATATTTCTCTTTCTAACCACACAATTACTAATACACCTGTTATGATTCCCAATACAAGAGAAAATATAGGAACAAATATCCATACGAGTCCATAGACCTCTTTTAAAGATTCCAACCTAACAAAAGAGTTTAGAGTTTCTCCTTCTGTTGCATAAATTATCATTTTAACGATCAACTTCTCCCATAATTATATCTATGCTACCGAGTATCGTCATAATATCAGCCAATTTCATTCTTTTAACTAGTTCAGGAAGAATTTGCAAATTAATAAAACCCGGTGGTCGGATTTTCCATCTCCAAGGAAAACCACTTTGATCTCCTATGAGAAAAATTCCCAACTCCCCTTTTGGAGCTTCCACTCTTACATAAAGTTCTTGTTTCGATAATTCAAAAGTAGGAGAAGGTTTTTTACTAACGAATCGATATTCAAAATCATTCCATTCTGGATTCCCTTTTCTATCAAAGCCTCTCCTTTCTAAATTCTCATAGGGACCCCCTGGAAGCCCCTCCAGAGCCTGTTGAATAATTTTGATGGATTCTGTCATTTCGCTAAGTCGTACTAAATAACGAGCTAATGAATCTCCTTGTTTTTGCCACTGAATTTCCCATTCAAATTCATCGTAAGACTCATAACGATCAACTTTACGAAGATCCCATGGTATTCCGGATGCGCGCAGCATTGGTCCGGATAAACCCCAATTTAGTGCTTCTTCCCCACCAATAATTCCAACCCCTTCAACTCGTTCTAAAAAAATAGGATTTCGTGTAATTAGTTTTTGATATTCAACAACCTCTGTTAAAAAATAATCACAAAAATCCAAGCATTTATCTATCCAACCATAAGGTAAATCGGCCGCTATCCCTCCAATACGAAAAAAATTATGCATCATTCTCATACCGGTGGCAGCTTCGAATAGATCATATACAAATTCTCGTTCTCTGAAAATATAGAAAAAGGGGGTCTGGGCCCCAATATCTGCCATAAAGGGGCCGAGCCATAACAGATGAGAAGCTATACGACTCAATTCCAGCATAATTACTCTGATATAGCTGGCCCTTTTAGGAACTTGAATATTTCCCAATTGTTCTGGTCCATTTACTGTTATTGCTTCTGTAAACATAGTAGCTAAATAATCCCATCGCGTTACATAAGGTAAATATTGTATAATTGCTCGGTTTTCGGCAATTTTTTCCATTCCTCTGTGTAAATAACCCAATATGGGTTCACAGTCAACAACATCCTCACCATCTAAAGTAACAATTAAGCGAAGAACACCATGCATGGATGGGTGGTGAGGTCCCATATTGACTATCATAAGATCTTTTCCTGTAACTGGTTTCTTCATAAGTTTTTCCTTGATTAATTCTGGCATGCATTAAATTGCTGAAAAAGAAGTTTATCAAAAAATCAAAAAATTCAAGATAGAAAAATTAACTAATTCACATTCACAATTTTTGAATTTAACGAGTTTTTAATTCCCGAATATTCAACTGATTAATTAATTCTTTATAACGCACTCTATTTTTTTTTGACAAATAAGCCAGCAGTCGTTGACGTTTTCCCAGAATTTTTCGTAGACCCCTCTGAGATAAATAATCTTTTCTGTGCAATTCCAAATGGGAAGTAAGTCTTCGTATCTTATTAGTGAAACTTAATACTTGAAATTCAACGGATCCCCAGTTTTCTTCTTTTTTTTCTTGAAATGAAATGAATGCATTTTTTATCATAAAAAGAAATCCTTCCCTTTTTAATATAAATTGAAAAATATGAATTTTACTGATCAGTAATAATAATGGTAGTTTTTTTGTATTTGTACAAGGATCCGAATTGAATTATCAACTTTTTAATTCTTAATTTTATCAAAAAAAGTCTAAATTTTGATCTAAACAAGGAGGATTCTGTTAATTTATTTATGGATCTGCTCTGATTGGTATCTATGATTAAATGAATCTCATGTATAAAGATTGAATTAAAAAAAATTCCTCATATTTGTGCATACAATTGTTTTCATATACCGTAACTTATATATTATATAATAGTAAACAGGATCTATCATTAATGAATTTGAAATCGCGTATACATATGTATTCTTATCATACTGAAATGATTTCCGTTAGTAGTATTAAACCAATAGCGATTCATACAAGCTAAATCTTCTAATCTAAAATTGGGCCAAAGACAGGATTTTAATTTAAATTTAATTAGGGTCTTTTTATCCTTATCAAGATCTTTCTTTTTATGCAAAACTGTGGTCAAGTTTTGAATATTCTTATTAAATCTTGAGTTTCTATTCCTCGCATTTTTTTTTTTTAAGTTGAAACAAATTAGAATTCGAAATTCTCTACGTCGTTTAGGGGATAGAAGATTTTCAGGGAGAAAGAAATCATAATTCTTTTTTTTATCAATATAGCTTTTTTTTTTGTATCTTTTGCTTATTTTCTGTTTATTTTTATGAACTAATGAAATACCTATGGTTCTATATATAATAAGTTGTCCGTCGTTTTTTACAGATAAACGGGCAGGTTCAACAATCAATATCCCCCTTTTCATGAATTTTGCAAAAGTGAAATTCTTCGCAATTATTAGAATATTTAGGTTCAGCTCTCCTCTTTCAATAGAAGATATCGCTATCTCTTTTGGGTTTTTTAGTCTAACCAAGAGACAGTATACTTTTATATTGGTGAGAATTTTTTCATTAATAAAACAATCCCATCGCAACTGAAAACGCGAATACCTTGTGAGAAATAAATCAAGTTCCGCTTCGGTATTACTTTTGTATTGTTTTTTATTGTTCCGTTTTTTTATCTTCGATTCTGCAAAATTTGCGTCACTATTTTTTTCTTGTTTTGATAGAGCTGATTCAGGATTTCTTTTTTTTTCGTTATCTGATTCAAGCTCTTCTTGACCTGCCGATCCGTTTTCTTCTTTATTTAGATTATAAAATCGAAGGGATTTTTTTTCGTTTAATGATATAAAATCTTTTTTTTTTAGAGTGATATTTTTATTAACATTTTTTTTTTCATTAAAATTCAAAAGAAGTAATTTAATTGGTATGCCCCAAGGTTTCGTTTTATAGGTACTAGAAAATAAGAAAAATTCAAAATTTGTTATATGATAATTTAGTATTTCTTCATTCATTCCCATCCAATCAAAAAAGATACTTTTTTGATTGGCAAGATCTGTCTTAGTTATTTTATTAATTTTTTGATAATTTTGAACTTTAGTCTTAATATATATTTTTTTACTCTTGGTCTCAACCCAGGGCCCAATATTGACTTTTTTTCTAAACCAAAAGTTGAGAATTCTCCAATCAAAATATTTTCTATGCCCAATTTCCCCTATAACCCGAATATTATATTTTTCTAGAAAAGAAGAGACTAAAAAATTATCTAGAGCAATGCCTATAGACATGTCAAACTTTTTGTCTCTAGAATAAATAGATTTGTAGCAAAAAAGATTATATATATACTCTTTTTTGAAATTCTGTTTTGGATTTAATAACGAGTTAGCCTCAACCAAATTTTGTTTTTTGTAATTATCAATTTTCTTTTTTTCATATGAATCCGTTTTGATTAAACTTTTATTTAGAACTAGAGAGTCCCGGTTTATTTTCTTTTTCCATTTTTTTGTTGCTAATCTAGCCCATGCAATCTGAGGTAAATTGTATTGAGAATTACTTCGTAACCAGTTTTTCCATTGATTTACTTCGGAATTTAAAAAGGTTTTATCTTTCAATTCATAATGAAAGATTCCTTGTTCTTGAAAAAACCCCTTTATTTGATTTTTAACAAAAACGGATGTTATGTATATGTTATATTCAAGAACAGCCTTTAGTTTAGAAAAATTACTAACTTGAATTTGTGATAATTTATAAAAGACATATGCTTGTGATAAAGAGCATAGCTCATAACTAATTTTTTTTTTTTTTTTTAAATTTTTTAGAGTCGAAATAAAATAAATGGTATTTTTTTGATTTTTTTTTTTTTCTTCATTCTTGTAAATATATTTATCAAGAATTGCTTTTTTTGATTCAAAAAAACGTTGGGTAGTAATTCTTGGAATATTAATAATACCTAGAAAAATAGTTATAGACAGTTGTTCAATGCAAAATAAAAAAAAAAAAAAAGATTGACGAATTAATCGGATATTTTTTCTTTTGAATGTCTGCCAACTTTTTTTTGATGACTCGATTATTTTAGAATCATAACGTGGTTTGTTACAACGATTAGTTAGGTTTTCTTTTTCTTTAAAAATTTCTTCTGTTTGATTTTTGATTGTCTTTATTCTATCAATCAAATTTTTTATTTTGTTTTCGCTGAGTGAAGAATTTGTCCACTCCATGGATTTGTTTTGAACAGGAACAGAGAGTTCATAAATAATCTTATTACTCATTATTGAATCTTTTTTCGTTTTATTTAATTCATATATTTCTCTTTCTCTTAAGCCAAATAATGGAATTCGATTTCGTTTTGAAAGATTTTTTCTTTTTCCTTTTAGAAAAAGGAAGTTTTTCATAATCCAGTTTTGAATTTCTTTTGCTACTTTTAGCAAAATTGTTGCTCTTTTTTTGAAAATACCTAAAACCGGAAAAGGCTTAGTTATGAATTTTTTGATTCTTTTTTTTAATTCTTTAAAAATAGGTTCAAAAAAGGAAGGCGTTTTTTTTACCGAACCAAACGGCAGGTCAGTTTCCATTCCCCAAACTGTTAAAAAACCAAAATCATTTTTTTCTCCTTTCTCTTTCGTTTTTTTTAGTCGAGCCTTCTGAGATGGTTGAACTTTCGATTTATGCCAAGGTTTAAGATAAAAAGGAAATAGAATTTTTATCTGAATACCATCCGTTAACCAGTTTCTTGGAAATTCCGTTTCGGATAGTTGAACCCCGTTATAAGTACATTTAATATGCATTTCACGTTTCCAATCCTTTAAATCCTCAGACCACTCAGGAACTTGAAATAGTAACGCACGAGTGCTGTTTTTAATTATTATCAATAAGGGTAATATAATATATTTTCGAAGAATAGATTGAGTTACTAAGAGAGAACCTCGTATTGTTTGAGAAAATAAGAAGCTATCCCAAGTTTCTGCAATTTCGATCCGTTTTGTTTCTTTTTTTTTTGATTGTTCTTCTTCTTTGTTATCAAAAATTTTTTTTTTCCACATGAAATTTCTAAGAATTTTTTTTTTTAGCCCCCGTATATCAAACGAAAAAAAAAAAAAGTTTTCTATTCTATCAAAAAAAAGGGGGGAATGTGCTTTTGCTTGAAAAAATCCCCAAATAACGGTTTTACGCCTTTGGGAACGCATGGATCCTTTAATTAGATCTCGATTAAAATCAGAGTATTGTGAATAACGGATCAAAGCCATTTCATCGTTTTGATCAGAATTTTGATTATCGATTAAATTAGTAAAAATTCCGTTATGTGTCTCTTTATCAATAAAAACCACTACACGTTTTGCTTTTCTGGAACGAATTCCAGGTTCCGTTGGTACATTTTCTTCAGTTTCACCTTCCAATTCTTCCACCTCACTTGTTAATTTATATGACCATCGAGGAACGTTTTTATTGATTTCATGGAAATCAATAAAATTTTTTATAAGAGTTTTATTTTTGTTATCACTTATAACGACATCAAATAAAAATTTGAAAATTTTTATTTCTTCTTCTGAATGAATTTTGGCTTCTTGGGGTCCTGAAAAAAAAG